TTTCATTCCAATTTTCCTATTTCTTGTTCGGAAAAATAGTTGAACCAATTCCGGGAATTCCGTATTCAAGTCAATGATGCATTACATTAATTATATTCATAAAATTTTTTATAAAATAATAAAAATCTCAAAATATTTAATTCTATTTTTTTCTTATTTCTTATTAATTTAATAAAAAAATAAAGTAAAAGCGGGTAGCGGGAATCGAACCCGCATCGTTAGCTTGGAAGGCTAGGGGTTATAGTCGACGTTGATTCATCATTTTTAACGTCTCTAATTCAAAACTGAACGTGAAACTTTGGTTTCATTCGGCTCCTTTATGGAAGATGTATAAATTCCTATATTAAGACATGAACGAAAAAAAAAATTCCACCCATAACATCTATGTCAGCTTTTCTGTCTGAATGTATTCAGAACAACCCGCTTTCTAGACGATCCCTATAGAAAAGAGCGGGATTATATTATAACAACCTTTCTAGTTACTTCGTTCTCTATTTCTATGTGAGAGAATCCTTAGGAAAAGCATTTTGTTTCTACCGAGCTAAAAAAATTTGTCGATGTCTCTAGTAAACCAAAGTCATTGTTTAATAGCCATTTTGCTTCAATTTCCGTAATACAAATTCCAAATTAAAGATTTAGTTACGATTAGAAAGCCACTTTCTATCTTTATCCATGGATCCTTTACTCATACTTATTCAATTAGAAGTATTGATCTAATAAAAAAAAAAAATTATGTTTCGTAATCTCATAATCCAATTTTTCAATTTTTAATTGATTCTTGGATACAAATCACGAGAATGTATATTCTTCCTCGAATTTTTCATTGAGAGGTAAAGGATTAAATCCTTTTAAGAAATAAAGTTTTTGGTCGGAATGAAATATTAATCAAACCGAAAGACCCCTTAACTATATAAAGGATTATAGAACGAATCACACTTTTACCACTAAACTATACCCGCTACAATCCGATTATTGTATATAAATGAACCTTTTGTCGAACAAGAAAATGGGTCGTAATAAAAAGTTAAAAGAGTAAAAAGAAAGGATAGGATCATAAAATAATCATGAAAATTAGAGCGTTTACGTGTTGTATCAGAGAACCCAATGAGATTCGGAAAAGAGAATTCATTAAATTTCAATAACTAAAACTAAATAACAAGTGTTTTTTTGCCGGAGGTTTTTGACCTAGACGTCTCGACAAAACTACTTAAGCCATAACATACATGAAAATGTATTGTGCAAGAATCCACAGCTCCCTTTTTGTTATTTATTTACTTTACTAAAATACTAAAATAATTTATTTACTTTACTAAAATAAAAGGAATAAAGAAAATAAAGAATAAATATAAAAAATTAAGAATTAAGATAAGAAACGACACTTTGATTCGATATCATTTGATTCTATATCATAGAAATCAAAAGAGTTTTTATGTTTCCAATCGTAATAACAAGCAAGTATTTTAGTTTTCAAATAAAAAAAAATTATTTATGATTCGTTGGAACAATAAATGGCGGGCCCGGCCTGGTCAGTACTTAGCCGGGCCGTGGAACTAAAAAGCACTCTCGGATGAAAAAAAATATTATGAAGGGCTCTTTCAATCCTTATTTTTTATAATGTAACATAGTATTATCCTTTTTCAATTGGGAGGAGAGATGGCTGAGTGGACTAAAGCGTCGGATTGCTAATCCGTTGTACGAGTTTTTCGTACCGAGGGTTCGAATCCCTCTCTTTCCGTTTTTGTTGATGACTTGGTATTTTCTTTCGAATTTTTCGCGAGCTCTTTTTATTTTTAATAGTCAAAAATGTGTAATAGATAAAATCCTACTAAGAACATTTAAAAATCAATCAAGGAAAACAAAAACCTTATCTTTTATTCTTCACGTCCAGGATTACGTCCTGGATCATTAGACAGGAATCCGAAAATAAAGAGAGAAACAAAGAATATCACTACCGTGTAAACAAATAGTTTGAGAGTAAGCATTACATAATCTCCAAGATTTTTTTTAGTAAAAAAGAGAATAGATTCTCCGTTTTTATACCGCATACCCTACTATTTTTATTTTTTATTTTGACACCAAGAAATAAAGTGGGGTGATCCAGATTTTTCGCGGTTGTACAAGAATTTCAATATTTGAATTGAGGGTGTAAGACTTATCTGATCTTATCAATTCTTTTCTTTGAATTTTTTTTTTTTCAATAAATCATGAATTTGTCTAGACATTATTAAATTAAAGATATCATCGAAAACTTACAGCAGCTTGCCAAACAAAGGCTAAGAGAAAAAAAAACAGGGGTATTACTGGCATAAAATCTACGATTGGATTTAAAAAAGCGTAGGCCTCGGGCAATTTGGCGACGAAAAAACTACTTGAATAAAGAGCAGAATTAAGACAGATACAGATCAAACTAAATATATTAAGCATAACAAACATTTTGTTCTTGAGGATAATTGTATTTTATTTATTTTGATTGAGTTATTAATAAATTGAGTTTTTTATTATTATAAATATGTTATTATTCATAGAAAAGAAAAATGAATAAAAAGAAAATAAGATAGACCAAAAAACTTTCTTTGATTTGAACTCACCCAATCAAAAATCCTTCAATTCTCAAATCAAAAGAGAATAGAATAAACCATACTTTCATACAATATCTTAATTGAATTATATGTAATGATCAATAAATTCTGTTTAATTCTACGTCTACATGTATAAAAATTCTAGTAATCTATTTTATAGATAATAGATATTTAGACTTGAGTTGACGAACAACCAGTACCAATATTAGTGTTTATTAGTGTCGACTAGAAATGGGGCGTGGCCAAGTGGTAAGGCAACGGGTTTTGGTCCCGCTATTCGGAGGTTCGAATCCTTCCGTCCCAGAACATACCTGACCCACGATCATTTTATTAATCTATAATAAAAAATAAAATATATATCTATTAAAATATATATCTATATCATAATCTATATCATAATAAAATATATCAAAATAAAGATTATCTTTTCGACCAGTCTTCCGTTTAAGAGTATAATATTGTTATAGAATGTGATTCTTATTTCTTTTTTTTTTTTTTTTATTATTAATCATATCTTTTTCACAAATTTAATCGAGTTCAAATAACACGCATATGAAACGAAATTTTGATTTGTTAAATATTACTGATTTTACAATATGAAATACGAAAAAATAACAACCTAAATCTTCAATCTTTCCTTACATCAGTCTTTTTTTTTTTATTAATCATTGATGGTTTAATCCAATATGGATTTATCTTTCTCTTAATGATGATAAAAAGCGAATGGTACTTACTGTAAAACCTTATGCAAATAATGATATAGGGTAGGAAACTATTCAATCAATTAAATCTTTTTAATGATTTCTTATGAGTTCTTGGTACTCTAAGAAGTGTGAAATTGTTGAATTTATCCTATCACGTTACTTGAAGATAGAGATTCAAAATAACTTGTTTATTCGTGTTTATTTATTCATGTTATGTTAGTTATAATTTAAAAAAAATTATAAACAATGGGGTTAAATTAATTGAATTCTTGTTGAGACTTCGTCATACATTATCCATTCTTCATATAGAAGAAAAAAGTATAGATTATTATGTACCGACCGAACCGATGATTATTCACGATTCCATAATTGAATCAATTACATACTGGTTCCAAACTGAAGGAATGTTATGGTAAAACTTCGTTTAAAACGATGTGGCAGAAAGCAACGTGCGACTTGAAGGACATGATCAGCTGTGGATTCTTACATCCACCACTTTTTTATATTATATAGGAACGAAAGTGCTCTTGGCTCGACATCATTTGTTCTGTTCCACTGGAACCCTCATTTTTGAGAGTGTTGCCATGTAAATAGTACACGATGGAGCTCGAGTAGAACGTATTGATTAATTTCTCAAGGGCAAGAATCTAAGGTTAGTATCGATCAATAAATTGGAACAACTTCGTAAGTATATTTTAGATATATAAATCTAAAGGATCCAATTCGATAAAATTTAAAAGTTAATTTTGTTGGAATTGGTAAAACTCTTTTGATCAAATCAAAAGTAAAGTGTATTACGTAGGAATCAACCATTCATACGATTCTTTGATAGAAAGAAATCACAAAAAATGGTATGTTGCTGCCGTTTTGAAACGATTTAAAGATCACCGAAGTAATGTCTAAACCCAATGATTCAAGGCAAAGATAAAGATCCTGGAACAAGGAAATACCGTTTTCAATTGTCTCAACAACCAGATCATATTTAAGAATCAAAATAGATTCTAAAGGAGACAGACAAAAAGGGTTAGAGACCACTCAATAAATTTAATACCTAAAAGGTTTCTTTTGAGTTATTTGAGAGTTATTCAACTTGAGTTATGAGGATACAAATAATTTTTTTTTTTGGGGGGGGGGGGGGAAGACTAAGAAAAAGTATTTAAACTAAAATCAATAATATAATGAATTTGATGATTTTATGGATCTATTTGTTATTATGATTCTATACATAGACATAATTTATAATTTTCTCGAGCCGTACGAGGAGAAAACTTCTTATACGTTTCTAGGGGGGGGGGAGTATTGTTCATCTATCCCAATGAGCCATTTATCGAATCGTTGCAATTGATGTTCGATCCCGACGAGAGGGAAGAGATCTTCGTAAAGTGGGTTTTTATGACCCGATAAAGAATCAAATCTATTTAAATGTTCCTGCTATTCTATATTTCCTTGAAAAAGGTGCTCAACCTACAGGAACTGTTCATGATATTTCAAAAAGGGCGGGGGTTTTTACGGAACTTCGCCCTAATCAACAAATAAAATTCAATTAATGAAATAAAAAAAATGTGGATGATTTGTATATAGCCTTGTATAACCTTTTTGTTTCTTTGCTATTTCCTCTTTTGTTCTATTTATATCATACTAAATTTATTATTGTTACTATAAAATATAAAAGAGTGTCTTTTATAACGACAAAAATCTATTTATATTTTATTGATATAAATTTTATTGATATATATAAAATAGATAGAAAAAGATTAAGTGAATAAATAAATGAAGTAATCGGGTCTATAAATATAAAATTTTGAGATTACTGTCAATGACTTAAGGAACAAATAAAAAAACACAAAGGATTTCACTTGCTTATTTTAGTGAATAAACCTCATTTTTTTACTTAATTTTTTTTTCCACCAATATTGTATCAATGTTGTGTTGTATAGAAATATTATATATAGTGCCAATCCAACACAAGTCCTTAGTTTTTTTTTTTTTTTTCTTATTTTTTCTTATAATTCTAATTGATTGAAATTGGAATTGTTAGTTAGATTTAGAAATTGTTTTTTCTTTTGTATTCTTTTCTCAACATTCATATTGACAACAGTGTATCAAATAAATATAATCCGATCGTGGATAAAAGGATCCATTTATATCTCCGTCCCATAGCTTTTATTTCATTCAAATAATGGGTTCTTGTATTTTCTGTGATACAAGAAGTCTTTTTTTGATTAAGATTAAACTCAATAAAATCTATATATACTATAGAATTAATGGATGTATTTATAAATATTTTACTTTATCCCTATTTTTATCTGAGAATTTTTTCATCGGATCTGTTCATTTTTATTATGTTCAGAATCTAATCAATTAGAATTTAAAAAATTTGTGCTATTTTAATGTTTTGATTGGTTTGGATTGCGTTGTGCAATTCAATCTTTTTTTTATTGAGATTCCGATTGTATCTACACATTCTAATTATTTTTTTGGGGTTGCTAACTCAACGGTAGAGTACTCGGCTTTTAAGTGCGGCTAGCATCTTTTACACATTTGTATGAAGCAAAAGATTCGTCCATACCATCGGTAGAGTTTGTAAGACCACGACTGATCCTGAAAGGAATGAATGGAAAAAGCAGCATGTCGTATCAATGGATAATTCTAAGAATATTTCATTCTTACCGAATAGGTCCAAAACCTTATTAAAATTGTTTGAATTCTTGTCGTGTAATAAAAAAAATGAATTTGGTCGAGTGAATAAATGGGTAGAGCCCTACTACGGTTCCAATTATAGGGAAACAAAAAGTAATGAGCTTCTGTTCTTAATTTTTGAATGATTACCCGATCTAATTAGACGTTAAAAATATATTAGTGCTTAATACGGGAAAAACTTTTCCCATGAGTGGATTATAAATTTCTTATGAGTCCTAATTATTAGCTATTACCCATTATGGGGTAGAGATAAATGTGTAGAAGAAGGCAGTATATTGATAAAGATTTTTCAAAATCAAAAGAGCGATTGGATTGAAAAAATAAAGGACTTCTAACCATCTTGTTACCCTAGAATGAACATAAATCAATTAGATGGAAAAAGAGAGGCTAGAGAGTCTGTTGATGAGTCTTACTTGTTCCGAGGTATTTTCTTACTATAATACCTTGTTTTGACTGTATCGTACTATGTATCATTTGATAACCCAATAAATCACCTATTTCTTTTCTTGTTCACATTAAAAATGGAAGAATTTCAAGGATATTTAGAACTAGATAGATATCAGCAACATGACTTCCTATACCCACTTATCTTTCGGGAGTATATTTATGCACTTGCTCATGATCATGGTTTAAATAGATCGATTTTGTTGGATAATGGAGGTTATGACACTAAATATAGTTTACTAATTATAAAACGTTTAATTAGTCGAATGTATCAACAGAATCATTTGATAATTTCCGCTAATGATTCTAACCAAAAAAAATTTTTTGGGTACAACAAAAATTTGTATTCTCAAATGATGTCGGAGGGATTTGCAGTCATTGTGGAAATTCCGTTTTCCCTACGATTAGTATCTTCCTTAGAGGCGACAGAAATCGTAAAATCTTATAATTTACGATCAATTCATTCAATATTTCCTTTTTTAGAGGACAAATTCCCACATTTAAATTATGTATCAGATGTACTAATACCCTACCCCATTCATCTGGAAATCTTGGTTCAAACCCTTCGCTATTGGGTGAAAGATCCCTCTTCTTTACATTTATTACGACTCTTTCTTCACGAGTATTATAATTGGAATAGTCTTATTACTCCAAAAAAAATTATTTTTTCAAAAAGTAATCCACGATTATTCTTGCTCCTATATAATTCTCATGTATGTGAATACGAATCCATTTTACTTTTTCTTCGTAATCAATCTTCTCATTTACGATTAACCTCTTCTGGTATCTTTTTTGAGCGAATACATTTCTATGAAAAAAAAAAATATCCTGTAGAAGAAGTCTTCGTTAATGATTTTCCGGCCGCCATCTTATGGTTCTTCAAGGATCCTTTTATGCATTATGTTAGATATCAAGGAAAATCTATTCTGTCTTCGAAGGATACCCCTCTTCTGATGAATAAGTGGAAATATTATCTTGTCAATTTATGGCAATGTCATTCTTATGTGTGGTCTCAACCAGGAAGGATTTATATAAACCAATTATCCAAGCATTCCCTTGATTTTTTGGGTTAT